AATAAAGTGCCTGATAAAAGGATTATTTTGATAGAATAAATTATATAATTTATGATTATCTTTATTAAAATATATTATATTTTTTTAATTTTAATAAAATCTAATAACTTCAAAAATTATTGTGCTCTTACACTAAAATATATGTTTAAAATAAGCTAAATTTAAGCTAATGAGTTCATACCTCATTTATATAGATATTCTATTTTTAAAAATATTTATTAAATTAAATAATTTAAAATTTTTACTTATAAGAATAATTTTTATAACTATTATACTTAGAATTTCTTCCTTATCTTGATTAAACATGTGAATTTCGCTAGAAATTAATACTATATCTTTTATTCCTTTAATAATCAATTTAAATTTAAAAAAAACTTCAAAAAGAATAATTATTTATTTCTTAATCCAAGCTATTTCATCTATAAATTTTTTATTTTTTTTAATTTATTTTTTTTTTATAAATAACCATAATTTTGAAAAAATTTTTATTCTTACCTTCACTCTTCTTATAAAAATAGGATCCGCTCCTATATACTTCTGATTTCCTAAAGTTATAAAAAATATTGACTGAATAAATAATTTTATGCTTATAACATGACAAAAAATTATTCCCATAATATTAATCAAATACTTTTTTGAAATAAATCTATTTTTTATAGCAATTCTAATAAATACATTTTTAAGAAGAATTTTAGCTTTAAATCAAACTAACCTAAAACTTATTATAGCCTATTCCTCAATTAATCATTTAGGTTGACTAATAATATCTTTGTTAATAAACCTAAACACATGAATTATTTACTTTACTCATTACTTATTAATTAATTATATTTTATGCAAATTATTTTTTTTATTTAATATAAAATATATAATTAATATTTTCTTCTTAAAAATGAAAATTTTTATAAAAATTTTTATTTTAATAAACTTTCTATCTCTATCAGGATTACCTCCTTTTTTAGGATTTTTACCTAAATGAATTATTATTTTACACTTAATAAACTCTAAAATATATTTAATCATATTTTTAATGTTAATATCAGCATTGATCAATATTTTTTTTTATATTCGTCTAATAACTACTTCAATTATTATTTCAAATTATCAAATAAAATGATATTTATTTTACTTAACTCCCTATTATTCTACCTTTTTCTTAATAAATTTAATTTATACAGTTTACTTTTCTATTTTAGTCCTTTCCTTCCTACTTATTTAAAACTTTAAGTTAATTAAACTAATAATCTTCAAAATTATAAATAAATCATTATTTAAGTTTTAGTAAAATTACTACTTTAAATTTGCAATTTAAAATCATATTAAATATTGAATATAAAACTAATAAAAAAGATTCAAATCTTTTAAATAAATTTACAATTTATCGCCTAATTCAGCCATTTTACTTGAATAAATGATTATTTTCTACTAACCATAAAGATATTGGAACATTATATTTTATTTTTGGAGTTTGATCTGGTCTATTAGGAACTTCCTTAAGAGTAATTATTCGTACAGAATTAAGAATACCTAGATCTTTAATCAAAAATGATCAAATCTACAATACCTTAGTAACTGCCCATGCTTTTATTATAATTTTCTTTATAGTTATACCAATTATAATTGGAGGATTTGGAAACTGACTCATCCCTCTAATAATTGGAGCCCCTGATATAGCCTTTCCCCGAATAAATAATATAAGATTTTGACTTTTACCCCCTTCTTTAAATTTTCTATTATTAAGATCTATAATTGAAAGAGGAACAGGAACAGGCTGAACAGTCTATCCTCCTTTAGCAAGTAATTTAGCTCACATAGGAAAATCAGTAGATTTATCCATTTTTTCCTTGCATATAGCAGGAATCTCTTCTATTCTTGGAGCTATTAATTTTATTACTACTTGTATAAATATAAAATTAAAAAGAATAAAATTAGATCAACTGCCTTTATTTGTATGATCCGTTCTCATTACTGCTTTATTATTATTATTATCTTTACCAGTCTTAGCCGGAGCTATTACTATACTATTAACAGATCGTAATCTTAATACATCTTTTTTTGATCCAGCAGGAGGGGGAGATCCAATTTTATACCAACATTTATTTTGATTTTTTGGCCATCCAGAAGTTTATATTTTAATCCTCCCTGGATTTGGAATAATCTCCCATATTATTAGACAAGAAAGAGGGAAAAAAAATACTTTTGGATCCCTTAGAATAATTTATGCCATACTAACTATTGGATTACTAGGATTTATTGTATGAGCACATCATATATTTACTGTAGGGATAGATATTGATACACGAGCATACTTTACTTCTGCAACTATAATTATTGCTATTCCCACAGGAATTAAAATTTTTAGGTGACTCGCTACATTACAAGGAACAAATATTAAGTTTAATCCATCCATAATATGAACACTGGGATTCTTATTCCTATTTACAATAGGAGGCTTTACTGGTATTATTCTATCAAATTCTTCTCTTGACATTATCTTACACGATACTTACTACGTTGTAGCTCACTTTCACTATGTTCTATCTATAGGAGCAGTCTTTGCCATTATAAGAGGATTTATTCATTGATTCCCTTTATTCACAGGATTAACTATAAATCATAATTTACTTAAAATTCAATTTTATATTATATTTATTGGAGTAAATTTAACTTTTTTCCCTCAACATTTCTTAGGAATAGCTGGGATACCCCGACGGTACTCTGATTATCCAGATATATATTTAAGATGAAATATTATTTCATCTTTAGGAAGAATTATTTCATTCCTAGGAACTTTAATAATAATAATAATTATTTGAGATAGTATAATTAATAAACATTATTTAATATTTTACTATAATCTCCCTTCAAGATTAGAATGATTACAATTAACACCTCCTAATTCTCATAGATTTGACTCATTACCTAAAATTTTCTTTTTCTAATATGACAGAATATTGTAATGGATTTAAACCCCAATAATGAAAATTTTAATTTTCTATTAGAAAATAAATTTAACTTGACTTAATTTAACTTTTTTAGACAGAAATTCCCCAACAATAGAACAACTTATTTTTTTTCATGACCATACACTAATTATCTTAATAATAATTACAATAATTATTGCTTATAATATAATATTTTTATTTTTAAATAAATATAATAACACTAAAATTATAAATAATCATACATTAGAACTTCTTTGAACTATTTTACCAATTATTATATTAATTTTTATTGCATTTCCTTCTATTCAAATTTTATATATAATAGAAGAAAAAAAAAATCCCTTAATCTCTATTAAAACAATAGGACATCAATGATATTGAAGATATGAATATACTGATTTTAAAGATATTAAATTTGACTCTTATATACTAAATAACAACCAATTACGGCTATTAGATGTTGATAATCGATTAATTCTTCCATTTAAAATTCAAATTCGAAATTTAATTTCAGCCTCTGATGTTATTCATGCTTGAACTATCCCAACTTTAGGAATTAAAACAGACGCCATTCCTGGCCGAATAAATCAATTAAATCTTTACATAAATAAACCAGGATTATATTTTGGACAATGTTCAGAAATTTGTGGCATAAACCACAGATTTATACCTATCTTATTAGAAAGAATTTCTATTAAAACCTTCATTTCTTGAATTAAAAATTATTAATATATTTCACTAAATAACTAAATTTAAGATTTGGTCTTTTAAACCAAAAATAGTATAATTACTTTTAGTGAAAGAATTAGTTAAAACATAACATAAATTTGTCTAATTTAAATTATTTCATAAAAATATTCTTTTATTCCACAAATAATACCTTTTAATTGAATTATAATATTTTTTATTTTCCTTATAACTTTCTCAACTCTTATTATTATTTTTTATTATGTATATACCCCTACTCTTTATTTTAAAAAAAAAATAAATTCAAAATTAATTTTTAATTGAAAATGATAACTAATTTATTTTCTATTTTTGACCCTTCTACAAATTTTATATTTAACTTTAATCTAAACTGAGTGAGAATTTTATTAGCCTTTCTATTTTTAACCCCTATTTTTTGACTTTCTCCAAATAAATTAATAATAACATATAAAAATATTAGAAATGCTATATTTAAAGAATTTAAAATATTATTATCATTACATCATATAAATGGTAATAGCTTAATCTTTATTTCCATATTTTTATTTATATTTTTTAATAATTTTTTAGGTTTAATACCTTATATTTTTACAGCAACCTCTCATTTTATGTTAAATTTTTCTCTTAGAATTACTTTATGAATATCCTTAATAATTTTTGGGTGAATTAATAATTATACTATAATAATAGCCCATCTAATTCCTAATAGAACCCCTTTAATACTAACATGATTTATAGTTCTAATTGAAACAATTAGTAATTTAATTCGACCATTAACTCTTGCAATTCGATTAATAGCTAATATAATAGCAGGACATTTACTATTAACTTTACTTAGAGAAATTAATAATAAACTAAATTTTTTAATAATTATTTTTATCTTAATAATTCAAATTTTATTACTAATTTTAGAAATTAGAGTAGCAATTATTCAATCTTATGTATTTTTTATTTTAAGATCCTTATATTATATAGAAATTTAAAATGAAACTACATTCCAATCATCCTTACCACTTAGTTAATTATAGACCCTGACCTCTAACTAGATCTTTATCCGTCATATTCCTTTTATCCTCAATCATTTTTTGATTTCATAATTATTCCATAATAATATTATTAATTTCTCTTCCATTAATATTAAATTGTATATACCAATGATGACGAGATACTATTCGAGAAAGAACTTATCAAGGATTACATTCTACAGAAGTTATACTAAATATAAAATGAGGAATAATCCTATTTATTATTTCAGAAGTATTCTTTTTCTTATCATTTTTTTGATCTTTTTTCCATAGATTTCTTGCCCCAACTATTGAATTAGGTATAATTTGACCTTCTAAAGGAATTATACCTTTTAATGCCTTTCAAATTCCACTCTTAAATACTATTATCCTATTAACATCAGGAATTGCTGTTACATGAAGTCATCATGAAATTATTAAAAATAATCTATCCCAATCAGAATCTTCCTTATTACTTTGTATTACTTTAGGAATTTACTTTACTATTCTCCAAGGATACGAATATATTGAAGCAAAATTCTCTATTAGAGATAGAATTTATGGATCCATCTTTTTTATCACAACAGGATTTCACGGACTTCATGTTATTATTGGAACAACATTTTTAATTATCTGCTATTTTCGATTAACTCAAAAAAATTTTTCTATATACCACCATTTTGGTTATGAAGCAGCTATTTGATACTGACATTTTGTTGATATCGTATGATTATTTTTATACATTTTCCTATATTGATGAAGAAATTAATATATATTTATGTAATATATAATAGTATATTTAACTTCCAATTAAAAAGATTAATAAACTTAACATAAATAATTTCAATTTTAATTCTAAATTTAATTTTAATTTTTATTATTTGTAGAATTTTATTTATTATTTTAAAACTCATTTCAACTAAAATAACTAATAACATAAATAAAATATCCCCTTTTGAATGTGGATTTAATCCATTAAATAATAATCATACTCCTTTTTCTATCCACTTTTTTATTATTTCCTTATTATTTTTAATTTTTGATGTAGAAATTACATTAATTTTACCGATAATCTTAATTTTAAAAAAAAGAAATTTAATAATTTGATATCTTATTTGCATTTATTTTATACTTATTTTATTAATTAGTTTATTTTTTGAAATTATAAATAATATAATTTACTGAACTAATTAGGATTATAGTTTTAAATTAAACATTTAATTTGCACTTAAAAAAAATTAATAACTTATTAATTAATCTTATTAAATAAGAAAATATTTAGTTTCGACCTAAAAAAAGAAAAATTTTTCCTTATTTAGAAATTTAACATATAAACTTCTAATTTAAAAATTGTGATCAAATCATATAAATTTCTGATATTTATTTATATAGTTTAAAAAAAACTATACATTTTCATTGTATCAATAAAAAATTTTTTTATAAATTTAATTGAAACCAAAATAGAGGTTTATTACTGTTAATAATAAAATTGAAAAATACTTTCCAATTAAATCTATATCTAAAAATTAAAAATTACCTTAATATTTTCAATATTACACTCTTCAATTAAGCTATTTAAATTAATATAAATAAATTAATAAAATAAACACAAAAAAAAAAAAAATTATAATTATCATTAAATTAAACTGAATTAATATTAAAATATTCATAAATAATTTAAATAAATCATTTAAATTTTTTACAAAAATATATTCAATTCATCCCTTATCTAAATATTTATTAAAATTAAACCTTAATTTTAAAAATTTAAAATTAACTAAATTCAAAGTAAAAACTCTTAAAAATCACATATAACTATTTAAATAATTAATTATAATTATATTTTTAAAATAAAATATATTAAATATTAAATAAATTATAAAAACTCTCCTTAAAACCATTAAATATACTACTATTAACTTTATATAAATATATAAATAAATAAAATTCAATGAATAATTTATTATCCACTTAAAATAACTTCCAAATATTACCCTTAATATTATTATAAAAAATATTCTAACAAATATAAAATAATCTTCTTCAACATAATTTATAACAGGACCTCTATTGATATCATTTAAAAACAAATAATAAATTAATCGCATAGTATAAAAAATAGTTAATATTACTCTTATATATAAAAGTACATAAATTAAATAATTTAACTTTTCTAAACATATTATTTCTAAAATTAAATCTTTTGAATAAAATCCAGATATAAAAAATAAACCTATTAGCCTAAAATTAGCAACCATAAAACAACTATACCTAAAAGGAAAATACTTAAATACTCCTCCTATATAACGAATATCCTGAAAATTATTTATCCTATGAATTAAAACTCCTGCACATAAAAATAATAGAGCTTTAAAAAAAGCATGTCTCAATAAATGAAATATACTTAAAAATTTTAAACCTAATCCTAAAGAAACAAATATTAATCCTAACTGACTTAAAGTAGATAAAGCAACAATTTTTTTTAAATCAAATTCAAAAATTCCCCCAATCCTTGCTATAAATATTGTCAAAACTCCCAAAATAAATAGAACCTTAATTAATCCCTCAATTTGAAATAATTCATAAAATCGTACTAATAAATAGATACCTGCAGTAACTAAAGTTGATGAATGAACTAAAGCAGAAACAGGAGTTGGAGCTGCTATCGCAGCAGGAAGCCAAGAAGAAAAAGGAATTTGAGCTCTTTTAGTAATACTTACTAAAATTAATAAAATTCCTAAAATACTACGATCATAAACTAAATCTAACCTAAAAATATAATTCCTTCATCTTATAAAATTTAAAGAAAATCCCAATAACATAAATAAAAAAACATCTCCAACACGATTAGATAACACTGTTAATACACCAGCATTATAAGATTTATTATTTTGAAAAAAAACTACTAAACAGAATGAAACTACTCCTAAACCGTCCCAACCTAACATTAACCTAAATAAATTAGGCCTAATAATTAATAATAATATAAACATAACAAATAAAACTACTATTCAAAGGAACCGAATTTTATTTTTATCTTGAGATATATAACTATGACTATATAAAATTACTATTCTTGAAATTATTAACACTAATCTCATAAATAATCTTCTTATTCAATCTATTAAGATAACATAATTTAATTCAAAAGAATTAAATCTTATTATTTCTCATTCAAAAAATACTCTTACCTCAAAATATATCAAATAAATCCTCAAAAAAACCAATATTCTAGAAAGAAAGAAAAAGAAAAATCTAATTAAAATATAAATTATTTAAAAAAACCTAAGTTTTATCTTTAATATCACAAATTAAAATTTTTATTAAACTATTTAAATTAAAATAGAATTCTTACCAATTCTAATTTTAAAAAAAAAATATTTAAAGGAATTCAATGTATAGCTAAAATAATATATTCCCGTATTCTAAGTAAATAAAAATTATTTTTTAAAAAAATAATTTTACCATGCTGCCTGGATAAAAATAAATATAAATTATAATAAGCTCTAAAAAAAAATAAAAATAAAACTAATATTATACAATTAAAAGAATATACTATTATCGAACTAACAATCATAACTTCAGAAACTAAATTTAAAGAAAAAGGTACTGGTATATTAGAACTTAAAAGTAAAAAATATCATAACCTTAAAGAAGGTAATACATTTAATATCCCCTTATTTAAAAACAAACTACGAGAAAAAATTCGCTCATAATTTATATTAATTAATCTGAATAACCCAGAAGAACATAAGCCATGCCCGATTAGTATATAAAAAGCTCCAATTACTCTATAATTATATATTATTATTAACCCCACTAAAAAAATCCCCATATGAACAACAGAAGAATAAGCAATTAAAACTTTAAAATCTACTTGATGGACACAAAAAAAACATACATATAAAGAACCCACTAAACATAAAGAAATTATTAATCTATTAAATTTTACGCATAAAAAAGAAAATATAATTAAAATTCGTATTAAACCATACCCTCCTAACTTTAATAAAATTCCAGCTAAAATTATAGACCCACCAACAGGTGCCTCTACATGAGCCTTTGGTAACCAAATATGAAAAAAAATCATAGGCAACTTAACTAAAAAAGCTATTATTATTATTAAAAATATATAAATTAATCTAATATCTAAATTTTTATAAAAATATATACACATAGTTTTAACTTCAAAAAAAATAAATAAAATTCCACCTATTAAAGGTAAAGAAGCAAATAAAGTATAAAATAATATATATAATGATGCTTCAAATCGTTCTCTTTGATACCCTCACCCAAAAACTATTAATAATATAGGAATTAAAGAACACTCAAAAAAAATATAAAATAAAAATATATTCATAGAAGAAAAAGTTAAAAATAAAAATATTAATAAAATAATTAAATTTAAAGTAAAATAATTTAATTTATAATTTAAATAATAAAATATAGACCTTGCTATATAAATTAAAATTACTACCCAAACCCTTAATAAAATTAATATATAAGAAATTAAATCTATCCCTAAAATATTTCTTAAATCAATAAAATGAAATAAATTAATTGACTTAAATAAAATTAAAAAAAAAAAAAAAATTAAAAATAAACTAACTAATCAATAATTATTAATAAAAAAAAAAAGAAAAATTAAATACCAAATATATTTTATCATTTAATTTATATTAATTAAATAAAAATAATCATCACCTTCTATACGATATATATTAATAAATAAAGAAATACCTAAAGTTCTTTCACAAACTACCATAATTATAAAAACTATTAAATAAAATAAATCTATATTTAAAAAAATCAAAATTAAATTTATAGAAAAAAAAATTATTAAAAATGTAAATTCTAATAATAATAAAATAATTAATAAATATTTATAATTTAAACAAATCATAAAAGTAATAAATAAAAATATTATATAAATTATAAAATAAATAAATTTCATTAGTTTTAATAATTTATATAAAATATTGATCTTGTAAATCAAAAATAAGTTAACCTTTTAAAACTTTCAAAGAAAGATCTTAATATCTATTTATAATCTCCAAAATTATTATTTTTCTTAAATTATTCTTTGATATTATTAATTTTTTTTTATTATTATTTACTTTTAATAATTTAATATTACTTTTTACGACATATCCTATATCAATTTTAATTTTATTAATAATCCAAGTTATTACTTTAAATATTATAATAGGTATCTTAAATAAAACCTTCTGATTTTCTTATATTTTATTTATTATTACTATTAGAGGTTTACTCATCATATTTATTTACTTAACATCATTAACATCAAACTATATTAATTTAATTAATTTTAAAAAATGATTAATTTTATTTATTTTTATTTTTTTAACAAGATTAGCCATTTATAAAATAATCAATAGATCAATATATTATAATTTAAGTCTTAACTTTATAGATATAAATAATAAAATAAATAATCTATCATTAATAAAATTTTATAATAACCAACTTATAATTATTTCTTTTTTGTTAATAAATTACTTATTTTTTACTATAATTATTATTAATAAAATTATTAATCTTATAAAAGGTCCCCTACGTTCATTTAATTAATGAAAAATTTTATTTATATAAAAAAATCACATCCTATTCTAAAAATTTTTTATTCTTCTTTAATAAATCTCCCTACCCCTGCTTCAATTTCCTTCATATGAAATATAGGATCAATTTTAGGAATTTGTTTACTAATTCAAATTATTTCTGGCTTATTATTAACAATATTTTATACTCCTCATATTGATTTAGCATTTTACAGAATCAATCATATTAATCGAAATGTAAATATAGGATGATTTATTCGAATAATACATGCTAACGGAGCTTCCATATTTTTTTTTTTTACTTACTTACATATTAGACGTAACTTATATTATAATTCATATTTACTTACCCCAGTTTGATTTTCTGGAATTATTATTTTTTTTTTATTAATAGCTACCGCTTTTATAGGATATATTTTACCATGAGGACAAATATCATTTTGAGGAGCAACAGTAATTACTAATCTTTTTTCAGTCATTCCTTATATTGGAAATGAAGTAATTCAATGACTATGAGGAAGATTCTCAATTTCTAACCCAACCTTAAATCGATTTTTTATATTGCACTTCTTAATACCTTTTATTATTACACTATTTATCTTTATTCATCTAATTCTTCTTCATCTAACAGGATCATCAAATCCTTTAAGAATTAATTATAATATTGATAAAATACCTTTTCACCCCTTTTTTACTTATAAAGACATACTAGGATTTAATATATTATTCATTATCTTATTATCATTGATAATATGAAACCCATATTTTTTAGGAGACCCAGACAATTTTATTATAGCCAACCCTATAGTTACCCCAATTCATATTCAACCAGAATGATATTTTTTATTTGCATACGCAATTTTACGATCAATCCCTAATAAAATAGGAGGAGTTTTAGCCTTACTTATAAGAATCTTGATTTTATTCATAAAACCATTTCTCTTTAATAAAAAATTAAAAGGAAATCAATTTTTTTGACTTAATAAAATTATTTTATTTAATTTTTACTTTAATTTTATTATCTTAACTTGACTAGGTATATGTTTAATTGAATACCCTTATATACAATTATCTCAATTTTTTACAATTACTTATTTTAGATATTTCCTTATTTCTCCTTATATTTCTTTTTTTTGAAATAAATTATTAATATCTAATTAAATTAATTAGCTATAATTAAGCATATGTTTTGAAAACTTAAAAAAGAATATATTTTTCTATTAATTTTACTAAAATTATTTCTAAAAATAAAACATTAAATAATTTAAAATAAAAATTAGATACCTTAATGTAATAGGTAAATAAATCTTTCACCTTAAATATATTAATTTATCATAACGATACCGAGGTAAAACCCCTCGAACTCAAATAATTACAATTACTAAAAAAATTATTTTTAAAAAAAAAAAATATCTTAATAATCTTCCTAAAAATATTACACTTAAAATTAAACAACAAAATATAATCCTAACATATTCACCTAAAAAAATTAAAGCAAATAACCTTCTACCATACTCAATATTAAATCCTGATACTAACTCTCTTTCTCCCTCAATAAAATCAAATGGTCTTCGATTCCTTTCTGCTAAAAATCTGACTAGAAGTATAATAAATAAAGGAAATAAAACTCAAATAAATCAAAGTAAAATTTGATAACTAAATAAATTATAAAAATTAAAACTCAATATCAAAAAAATAATTCTTAAAATAATTAAAATTATACTTACTTCATAAGAAATAACTTGAGCTATCCCCCGAAGACCCCCTAATATACTATACTTAGAATTTGAAGACCATCTTATTATTATAATAAAATAAATAGTTAACCTTAACCCTCTAAACATAAATAAAAGTCTATAATTAAAATTTAATATTAATTCATTATAAGGAATAACAATCCAAATAAATAATCTTAATAAAAATAACATAAAAGGTCTAATAAAAAATATAAAATAATTAAATAAATACCCTAATAAATACTCTTTCCTAAATAATTTAATAGCATCATTAAAAGGTTGAACTAAACCAATTAATCCTACTTTATTAGGACCTTTCCGTAATTGAATGTACCTTAAAAATTTTCGCTCTAATAAAGTAAAAAAGGCAACTCTAATTAATAAAAAAATTAATAAAATAAGAAAATTTAAAATTGTTAAAAAAATTTCTATTAATATTATTATTATTTATATAATTAATTATATATAATTAAATTCTAAATTTAACTCATTTATCTGACAAAATAATTAAAATTAATTTTAATCTATAATTTATAAATAATTCACAATAAACAATTCCTTTCGTACTAAATTATTTTTTTTAAAAGATAGAAACCAACCTGGCTCACACCGGTTTGAACTCAGATCATGTAAAATAAAAAAGTCGAACAGACTCAAAATTTAAAATTCTCTTTTTAAACTTATTTTAATCCAACATCGAGGTCACAATCTTTAATTTAAATAAAATCTTTAAACTAAAATTATGCTGTTATCCCTAAAGTATTTTGTTTTATTTTTTAAAATTTAAATTAAATAAAATTTACATTAATTAATGAATAAATAATTAAAAAGTTAATTAAATTTTTTAATCACCCCAATTAAACTTTTAAACAAATAAAATATAAATATTTATATAAAAATAAAAATTTATAGGGTCTTTTCGTCTTTTTTTCTTAATTTAGCATTTTCACTAAAAATTTAAATTTTAATTTTAATAAAAATAAAATATATATTTTATTCAATCATTCATTCTAGTTTTTAATTAAAAAACTATTTATTATGCTACCTTTGCACATTTTAATGCGGCCTTTAAAAATTCTTTCAGAGAGCAGATTAGACTTAAAATAAATTACAAAAAGACATGTTTTTGTTAAACAGGTAAATATATATTTTGTCGAATTCATATTTATTAATTATAATTACATAAATCAAATATAAATATAACATATTTTTATACTAATATTATTATTATTACTAAATTTATAAATTAAAAAATAAATAAAAATACTTAAATTAATATAAAATTAAATAATATTTAAATAAATTAATTAATTAAAATTTCTAATTAAATAAATTTATTTTTTAAAAAATAAATTTAATAATTTTTTAAGCTTATCCCTAAAAAATTCAATAAATTAAAATTTTTAACTAATTAAATAACTAAATATTTAATTTATCTAAATTAAATTTATTTTTTTTTAAACTAAATATTAATTTAATCGAATAACATTTCATTTCTAATTTTATATTAATTATATTTTTATTATAATAAAAATAATATAAAATTATACCCAAAATTTTTGAGATTAATAATTATATATACATTAATTTATATTTTTAATTAAATAATCTTTGATACACAAAATACAAATTCTTATTACTTAAAATTTTATTATTTAATTATATTTCATTTTTCTAATTATATACTAATTACTTATAAATATAACTATATTATTTATTTTAACAACTAAAACAAAAACCTACTAATATTATTAATACTTTAAAAATTTTAATTCATTTTAATTATTTTTTAACATTAAAATTTTAAATTCAAATTTAAAAAAATATTTTATATTTTCTATGTAAAAGAAATATTTTAATTTAAATTAAAATTTGAAATCTAAAAATATTTTCCAATATTTTTACTTTGTTACGACTTATTCCATATAATGAAAGTGACGGGCAATATGTACTTATTTTAAAATTAAATCATTAAAAAATTATTTTTTTAATTACTTATAAATCTTATTTTGATATAAAATTATTTTATATTTCCATAAATAAATTTTTATAATTCATATAATTCTTTATTATAAATTATATCATGATTTGAAATAATATTTTTTTAAATAACTTAAAATTTTAAATTAAATTAATTTTTTATAACAACGATATATAAATTAAATAAATAAAGTAAAATTAATCGTGGATTATCAAATTAAACTACAAATTCCTCTATATAAATTAAAATACACCCATTATTATTTATTTTATATTTATTAATCTTTTATAATTTTTAATTAAAATTTATAATAGGGTATCTAATCCTAGTTTATTTTAATTTTTACTAAATTATTAAAATATTTATTTAATTATAATAAAAATTTTACTTAATTATATATAATTTTTATAATTAAAATATTAAAAATAATTATTTATAAAAATATTTATTTTATTAATTGTTTAACCGCAATTGCTGGCACAATTTTTATTAATAATTTTATTATTACTAAATTTAAATTTCTTTAATTTTTAATTCTATATATTAAAAAACAATAATTTTTAATTTTATAAATAAATATATATATATATATAATATTATAAATATTTAAAAATAATTTTTAAATATTTATAAAAATTAGTTTTTTTTTTATTATATAAAATTATATTTTAATGTAATTTTTAATATATTAATATTTTAAAATGTTAATATAAACTTTAAAATTTTAATTAAATATTTTTTTATAATTTTTTTTTCAAAAAATTCTGAAATAATTACATATTAATTAAAATTTTATTAGAAAATTAGATAGAATTAATCATATATATAAAAATTTTTTATATTCCAATATTTTAATTTATATTAAAAATTTT